ATGAGATAGAATGCAATAGAAACAAAGACAGGGAACGGGTTACCTACCCCTAACGGTCAAAGCGAGCCCTTTAATTCAATTCTTCATTCTTTAATTAAATTAAGAATCAATCCAATCTCCCCAAGTAGGATTCGAACCTACGACCAATCAGTTAACAGCCGACCGCTCTACCACTGAGCTACTGAGGAACAACGGGAGATTCGACCTCATAGAGTTCAACTCCCGTTCTCCACCCATGAGTCCGAAGCTTCCTTCGTAACTCCCGGAACTTCTTCGTAGTGGCTCCGCTCCATGCCTCATTTCATAGGGAACCTCAAAGTGGTTCTATTTCATTATATTCCAATATTCTATCTATATCCCAATTCCATTCATTTAATATCCTTTTGGTGTCATTGACATAAGAGATGTCATTTATAGTCTATCTCTTTCTATATATGGAAAGTTAAGAAATCATCATATAATAATCGAGAAATTGAAATAGAAAAGAAAAAAGGGAGGTTTGTGATGATTTTGAAATCTTTTCTACTAGGGAATCTATTATCCTTATGCATGAAGATAATAAATTCGGTCGTTGTGGTCGGACTCTATTATGGATTTCTGACCACATTCTCCATAGGGCCGTCTTATCTCTTCCTTCTCCGAGCTCGGGTTATGGAAGAAGGAACCGAGAAGGAAGTATCAGCAACAACTGGTTTTATTACGGGGCAGCTCATGATGTTCATATCGATCTATTATGCGCCTCTGCATCTAGCATTGGGTAGACCTCATACAATAACTGTCCTAGTTCTACCGTATCTTTTGTTTCATTTCTTCTGGAACAATCACAAAAACTTTTTTTATTATGGATCTACTACCAGAAATTCAATGCGTAATCTCAGCATTCAATGTGTATTCCTGAATAATCTAATTTTTCAATTATTCAACCATTTCATTTTACCAAGTTCAACGTTAGCCAGATTAGTAAACATTTATATGTTTCGATGCAACAACAAGATGTTATTTGTAACAAGTAGTTTTGTTGGTTGGTTAATTGGTCACATTTTATTCATGAAATGGGTTGGATTGGTATTATTCTGGATACGGCAAAATCATTCGATTCGATCTAATAAGTACCTTGTGTCAGAATTGAGAAATTCTATGGCTCGAATCTTTAGTATTCTCTTATTTATCACCTGTGTCTACTATTTAGGCAGAATGCCGTCGCCTATTGTCACTAAGAAACTGAAAGAAACCTCAGAAACGGAAGAAAGGGGAGAAAGAAAGGAAGAAAGCGATGTAGAAACAACTTACGAAACGAGGAAGACTAAACAGGAACAAGAGGGATCCGCCGAAGAAGACAAAGATAGCCCAGTTTACGAAGATTCTTATCTTGATACCCATCAAGATAATTGGGAATTGGGAGAACTTAAAGAAGAGAAAAATGAAAAAACTTATTTCTGGTTTGAAAAACCTATTGTAACTTTTCTTTTCGATTATAAACGATGGAATCGCCCATTGAGATATATAAAAAATGATCGATTTGAAAATGCTGTACGAAATGAAATGTCACAATACTTTTTTTCTATATGCCCAAGTGATGGAAAACGAATAATATCTTTTACATATCCACCTAGTTTATCGACTTTTTCAGAAATGATAGAACGGAAAATTTCTTTGTACACAACAGAAAAACTATCCCACGAGGACCTGTATAATTATTGGATTTATACCAATGAACAAAAAAAATACAACTTGAACAATGAATTGATAAGTCGAATAAAAATTATAGAAAAAGAGAAAGGATTTCTTGCTTCAGATATACTAGAAAAAAAAACCAGATTCTGCGACGATGAAAATGAACAAGAATACTTGCCCCAAACGTATGATCCTTTTTTGAATGGATTCTCTCGAGGAACAATCACAAAATTCGATTCACGTACAATCATGAATAATTTAATAACTTCAGTATCAGTAGGGGATTCCGTTATTTATAAAATAAAAAAATTAATAAAAAGATTGATACATAAGATAAATATAAGAATAAATAGGACGAAATTCGTCCACCTCCTATATATTTGATTCCTTCCCCTATAAAAAAAGAGGCAATGCCGACTCCGTTTGTAATTCCATCAATTATATGTCTATCAAAAAACTGGATTAATTCGGCTAATCTTCTTATACCAAAAGTAAAAATTTTAGTATAAAAAATATCTATGTAACCACGATTATATGACCAATTATATATCAAATTTTTTACTTGGTCCAAGAAAATTCTATTTGATCCCTTCTTTACAAATAAATTGACTAAACCCAAATTATGTAAAGATGAATAAACGGATCCATATAAAATATATGCTATAAATAATCCAAAAATGGCTATACTTACTGAAAAAACTGCATTTTTAAAAAAATCATACCAATCTGAGGAATTATTCAAATTTGAATGAAAAAAATTTGTGTACGGGGTTAACCATTTTGATAATAGATCAAAGTCTATTACTCCTTGATAAAAATCAACCCCGATTAATCCAACAAATAAAGTAAATAATACCAATACAAGCAAGGGAAATAACATAGTATCGTCTGATTCATGAGGATAAGCATAAGTGTATTTATTTCTAAAGTAAGTACTAAAATATCGTATTTTTTTTCTTACATTATCATCAATTTGATATATATCGCTTGATAAAAAGGAAACCTTATTATTAATTGTTGATAAAAGTAAATTTTTATTAACTGCTTTAGGTACTTTTTTTCCCCATAAAGATATTGAATAGAAAGAACTATTTTTAGTGTTACTATAATTTTGGAAATGAATGCGCAAATGCCCATTAAAAGTAAGTAAGTACATCCGAAACATATAAAATGCGGTTAATCCTGCTGTGAAGGAAGCTATTATTGCAAAAATTGGTGAATACAACCAACTATCACTAAGAATTTCGTCTTTTGACCAAAAACAAGCAAGAGGTGGAATACCACAAAGCGAAAGTGTACCTAATAAAAAAGCAATTCTTGTAATTGGAACATATTTTGTTAACCCGCCCATAAGAACCATATTTTGACTTTTATCTGGCGAATATCCAACAATGGGTTCCATTGAATGAATAATAGATCCAGATCCCAAAAATAATAAACCCTTCGAATAGGCATGAGTGATCAAATGGAATAAAGCGGCTCGATAAGAACCTATACCCAGAGCTAACATAATATAACCCAATTGAGACATTGTAGAATAAGCTAAACCTCTTTTAATGTCTCTTTGTGCAAGAGCCAAAGAAGCCCCTAATAATACTGTTATTATGCCTATTAAAGAAATGAAATTCATTATGTAAGGTATAACTATGAAAAGAGGAAAAAGCCGAGCTACAAGAAAAATTCCCGCCGCTACCATAGTAGCAGCATGTATAAGAGCCGAAATGGGAGTAGGTCCCTCCATAGCATCGGGTAACCATATGTGAAGGGGAAATTGTGCGGATTTAGCAACTGCACCAATGAATAAAAAAGAAGCACACAGAGTAACAAATAAAGAATCTACTCTATTATTATGAACCAAGTTATTAACTATTTCGAACAAATCCCGAAATTCTAAACTACCTGTTATCCAATAAAGTCCTAAAATTCCTAACAATAAACCAAAATCGCCTATACGATTGGTTACAAACGCTTTTTGACAAGCACTTGCCGCAATTGGTCGTGTGAACCAAAAACCTATTAATAAATAGGAACACATTCCTACAAGTTCCCAAAAAATATAAATTTGTATCAAATTGGAACTAGTAACTAATCCCAACATAGAAGTATTGAAAAAACTCATATAAGCAAAAAATCTCAAATACCCTTGATCATGAGACATATAATTGTCACTATAAATAAGAACCATGATTCCAACAGTAGTAATTAATATTGACATAATAGAAGTAAGTGGGTCTATCAAATGTCCGAACTCTAAAGAAAAATCATTATTGATGGTCCAAGACCATAGATATTGATAGATAAAATTTCCATTTATTTGCTGAATAGACAGATTGACCGAAAGCACCATAGCTATACTTAGCATCAAAACACTCGGAAAAGCCCATATACGACGAAGATTTTTTGTTGCTGTCGGAATAAGCAGAAGGCCAAATCCTATTAGCATAGTAACTGGAAATGGAAGAAAAGGTATTATCCATGCATATTTATACGTATGTTCCATAAAAAAAACAAATTTCTATTTTTTTTTTCTTATATAATTGTTAAAGATATGAAAAACCTCAAATATATATTTTTTCTTATTTTATTCTTTCTGATTTTTTCTCGGATATTGTATTGAAAATATTCAAAAAGTTACAATTGGTTGGTAAAAATTAATTAAAGTCTCTTAACTAAAGTAAGTTAAAGTAAGATATTTATTAAAATATTAAAATAGGGAATATGAGATTTTGAATCGACTATACTACCATTGTATTCTGACAATATATAACTACATCATATACTTCATATACTATAATAAGTAAAAACAATTTCAAAATTTTCCTTTTTTTTTTTCTTTTCTAATGTCTTATATTATATATGTGATACGCATATATATTTTTTTTTTTGTAATATTAAATTGTAATATTAAATAATTTTTTTGTAATGTATGTTATATTGTATGTTATGAAAAATCTATTATCGACAGAATAGAATTAAGTATAGAAAGTTACTAAAAAGAAACAACGGTCTTTTTTGTTTGAGCAATACATGTCTTTCACATACAACAACAAAAATAACCCCTTTTTGAATGGCAGTTCCAAAAAAACGTACTTCTATATCAAAAAAACGTATTCGTAGAAATATTTGGAAGAAAAAGGGACATTTAGCTGCAATAAAAGCTTTTTCTTTGGCAAAGTCCGTTTCTACCGGGAATTCTAAAAGTTTTTTTGTACGACAAACGAATAAAAAACTTTTGGAATAATTTGAATTTCTATGACTAAAAGAACTTTCAATTTTGAAATATGAACAATTCCTATTAACTAATTGTATTGAACTCCTCCAGATTAGTTAAAACTAGCCGATGAGGCGGGATATGTAGAATAGCAATTCTTCGTTTAGTTCTTTAGTTCTAAGTATTATTATATTAATTATTAATATAATTTTTATTTATTATTTTTAATATTATTTTTTTTTTTTTTCTTATTTTATTAGAATTTAGTTATAGTTAATATTTTTAAATTTTCGAGATAGTTTTTTCCTATTGATAATTTTTTTCACAATAGAAAAATCTTTTTCATTCTATTTTTTCTATTGTGAAAAGAAAATTGTGATAATATTTAAACCCTTTTTATATTATATATATGATATGGCTAATTCAAGATAGAATTGCTTTGATAAAAATTTTGCATTTATCTGATTCTGCAGATTCAATTTTAAAATCTAAAAAAAAAAAAAAAAATAGAAAAAAAGGAGAAGGGACAATTCTTAGTGTCTATTGCGACTGAAAAAAATTTGCAAGTTCCCAATTTTCGGGAGAACTTATTCTATAGTACGTAAAAGTTGATTATTAAAGCGGAATCTACGATGATACTAACTAAAAATTATTGAAAATTCAAAGATGAATTTAAAGAAGATCTTATTCATCAGTTCTAATATTTCCTAATATATATATATTAAATCCTATAATCTAGATCTAGACGATTCAACATAAATTAACTATTATTATTTCAAGTAAGCCGCTATGGTGAAATCGGTAGACACGCTGCTCTTAGGAAGCAGTGCTAGAGCATCTCGGTTCGAGTCCGAGTGGCGGCACACTCTACACACTCTAAAAGGATACAATAGATCCTATAAATGTATTTAATTCTCGATTTCAATTCTGTAATGGGACCTTTTTTATGTATGATATTTGCGATTTTAGAACATATATTAACTCATCTCTCTTTTTCGATCATTTCAATTGTAATTACGATTCAGTTGATAACTCTATTAGTCCACGAAATCATAGGGTTACGCAATTCGTCAGAAAAGGGAATGATAACCACTTTTTTCTTTATAACAGGATTATTAGTTATTCGTTGGATTTCCTCGAGACATTTTCCATTAAGTAATTTATACGAGTCATTAATTTTTCTTTCATGGAGTTTTTCCATTATTTATATGATTTCCAAGATATGGTATCATAAGAATGATTTAAGCACAATAACCGCTCCGAGTGCTATTTTTACCCAAGGTTTCGCCACATCGGGTCTTTCAAGCGAAATGCATCAATCCTCAATATTAGTACCTGCTCTACAATCTCAGTGGTTAATGATGCACGTAAGTATGATGTTATTGAGCTATGCAGCTCTTTTATGCGGGTCGTTATTATCGGTTGCTTTTCTAGTCATTACATTTCGAAAAAACATCGATATTTTTTGTAAAAACAAAATTATTAAGTCATTTTTGTTTGGCAAGATTGAATACTTGAATGAAAAAAAAAGTTTTTTTAAATATACTTATTTTCTTTCATTTCGAAATTATTACAAATATGAATTAACTCAACGTTTGGATTATTGGAGTTATCGTGTCATTAGTTTAGGGTTTACCTTTTTAACTATAGGTATTCTTTCTGGAGCAGTATGGGCTAATGAGGCATGGGGGTCCTATTGGAATTGGGACCCAAAAGAAACTTGGGCATTTATTACTTGGACCATATTCGCGATTTATTTACATACTAGAACAAATCCAAGTTTTCAAAGTACGAATTCGGCACTTGTAGCTTCTATAGGATTTCTTATAATTTGGATATGCTATTTTGGGATCAATCTATTAGGAATAGGTCTACATAGTTATGGTTCATTCACATTAACATCTAATTGAATAAATTTCAATTTCATGCGAAATACATAGGAGCATCGCCTCATATATAACGAAAATTTGTGCAAATTCTTGAGAACCGTTTGAATCAAAAAATCATTCAAACGGTTCTCAAAAACCAAAAACTCGGAATACATCTTATTCCAACTCTAATTCACTTTATTTTTTTTTTTTGTACATCGAATGATTTAAAAAATCTTAAAATTTAAAATTCTAATACTCTAATACTTTGGCTTTTGTCTCATTAATAAAAACTATCTATAAAAATAATTAGATAGAATAACTTGTACCTTGTCAACTGATAGCGAAAGAATGAAATCAGGATAAATACCAATTCCTATTACGGGTAAAAAGATACAGATCGAAACAAATAGTTCTCGGGGTCCAGAATCCACAAAATTGGAGTTTGGAACGTTGAATAGTTTGTATCCATAGAACATCTGACGTAACATAGATAATAAATAAATAGGAGTTAATATCATCCCGATTGCCATTACAAAGGTAATTAGCATTTTGGACATTAAAAGATATTTTGGACTGGTAATTATTCCAAAAAATACTAATAATTCCGCAAGAAAACCACTCATTCCCGGCAATGCAAGAGAAGCCATCGAGAAACTACTAAATATAGTAAATATTTTTGGCATAGAAATGGATATCCCCCCCATTTCTTCTAGATAAACAAGACGTATTCTATCACAACTCGTTCCTACCAAGAAAAAAAGCGCAGCACCAATAAATCCATGAGAAAGTATTTGTAAAATAGCTCCATTGAGTCCCATACCGGTTATAGAACCAATTCCTATAATTATGAAACCCATGTGGGATACAGAAGAATAGGCTATTCTCTTTTTTAAATTCCGTTGACCAAGAGAGGTTGAAGCTGCATAGATTATTTGCATTGTCCCTACTATTACTAGCCAGGGACAAAATATAGAATGGGCATGCGATAATAATTCCATATTGACCCGAATTAATCCATAAGCCCCCATTTTTAATAAAATTCCGGCTAGAAGCATACATGTACTGTAATGCGCTTCTCCATGGGTATCCGGTAGCCATGTATGTAGAGGTATAATTGGCGATTTGACAGCATAAGCAATAAGGAAGCCCAAATATAATATTATTTCTAATGTTGCAGGATATGACTGATTAGCTAATCTTTCAAAATCCAATGCTGTTTCAGTGGAACCATATAAACCCATACCTAGAACTCCTATTAAAAGAAAAATGGAACCCCCTGCAGTGTACAAAATAAACTTTGTAGCCGAGTACAAACGTTTCTTTCCCCCCCACATGGATAAAAGTAAATAAACAGGAATTAATTCTAATTCCCACATGATGAAAAAAAGTAAAAGATCCCGAGACGAAAATAGTCCTATTTGACCACTGTACATTGCTAACATCAGGAAATAGAATAATTGCGAATTTCGAGTAACAGGCCAAGCTGCTAAAGTAGCTAAAGTAGTGATAAATCCTGTCAGTAAAATGGGTCCTATGGAAAGTCCATCGACTCCGAGTCTCCAGTGAAGATCAAAAATATTTATCCACTTAGAATCCTCCTCCAATTGAATTAATGGATCGTCTAATTGGAAATGGTAACAGAATACATAGGTTGTTAGAAGGAGTTCTAACATACATATACATAGAGTATACCACCTAAAGATCTTATTTCCCCTATGAGGGAGGAAGAAGATTGAGGAACCCACGAATATTGGCAAAACTACAAGTATTGTTAACCAAGGGAAATAACTCGTGATAAAGACAAGATGTGTTTTGACCAAAAAACCCGTGCTCGGAATAATATATTTTTTTGAGTACAGGTTTTTGTCGATAAAAAGGAATCGAATGATTCAATTGGAGTTTTTTATAACGTATCAATAAGATAGACCCATGCTGCGAGTTGTTTCATGCCATAAATAAACGCGGACACTCAAAAAATCCGTTGGACAGGCGGATTCACATCTCTTACAACCTACACAGTCCTCGGTTCTTGGTGCAGAAGCAATTTGCTTAGCTTTACATCCGTCCCAAGGTATCATTTCCAATACATCTGTAGGGCAGGCGCGTACACATTGAGTACACCCTATACATGTATCATAAATTTTTACTGAATGTGACATTGGGTCTATAAATTGGAGTTTTTGAACATAAAAAAAATTTTCGATCTGGTAAAGTAAAATCAATAGAATTATATATTTATATTGTAAACACCAGACGAATCAATGATTTATTAAAAAAATCTTAAGATCAATATATTTCTAAATCTGTTCATGAGAAAGGACCAAGAAACTTTGATTTCCGTTTCAATAACCGTAATTATACAAGTCACACATATGACTTTATATTGGCCAACAGACCGTCAATATTTGACAATATTTCAATAGTAATATAGAAATATATTTCTATACTTATAGTTAAAATTCTAAAATAAATAATATAAAATATAAAAAATATAACTATAAAAATAATAATAATTTTTTTATATTTATATAATGATAGTTATGGCTAATTATTGATAATTATAACATACATAATTAATTATTCAACAAATTTGATTGATTGATACGAGTTGATTTTCTGTTACGATAGATCGACGAAACAATAGCTAGTCCAATAGCAGCTTCCGCGGCTGCAATGGCTATAACAAAGATTGAGAAAATGTCTCCTTTTAATTGACGATTATCAAATATATCAGAAAATGTTACAAGATTAATATTAACTGAATTTAGTATAAGCTCAAGACACATAAGTGCTCTAACCATGTTTCGACTTGTGATCAATCCATACATACCGATGGAAAATAAATAGACGCTCAAAAAAAGTACATGTTCGAACATCATTGACTAACTCCTCATCAATCTCGATATTCATTTCAATATAAACAACAATTCGATTAAATTTATTGACTAGAATCGAGTAATTACAAAAAAAAAGAGGGACACAATAGTTTAAACTAAAAACTTTTCTTTTTTCATTTGATTTCAAATCTAATAATTTTAAGAATTTTGTTAATTCTAAGTATTTATTATTGACGAGCCATAGTAATTGCACCTATCAAAGAAACTAAAAGAATTATAGAAATGAGTTCAAATGGAAGATAAAAATCTGTTGATAAATGAATTCCAATTTGTTGGACGTTACTTATAAGATCCTGTTCTATAATCTGGTTTGATCTTGTAGTCCAAATAACTCCGTACCATGATGTATCTAGGATAGTAGTGATTAGTGAAAAAAAAATACTTGTACAAATCAGTGAAGTGACCCCATCTCCAACAGTCCAAGGATAGGAATCGTTGAAATATTCTGAACCATTCATGAACATAACAGCAAATATAATTAAGACATTTATGGCTCCCACATAAATAAGGAGTTGTGCGGCAGCTATAAAATAGGAATTTGATAGAATATAGAATAAGGATATAGAAACAAGAACCAATCCCAAGGAAAAAGCAGAATAAATTGGATTGGTAAATGAGACTACTCCTAGACCCCCTAACATAAAAAATGATCCCAGAAATACTACAAGTATATCGTGTATTGGTCCAGGTAAATCCATTATGTATAACAGATAAATAAGTCGAAATATTTCATGACTTTACTAAATAGTCCAGGAAAGCTAAAGATGTTAATCTTTTTTTTTTCTTGTACTTGCATATCAGGGATGCTTAATTGAATTAAATCTTAATATGAATTAATGTGGATATAGATAAAGTTATTGTTATTTGCCAATCCTACTTTTTTTATCTGAAATAGAAATAAAAAAGAAAAGAATAATTATAATTGGAATTTTCTATTTCGAAATCACTATGAAAACAAACATATTCTCAATTTAAATCAAAGAGTGATTCTCAATAAACAACCAATAGTTATTATTTGTAGTTTATGACCAACCAAAATTAAAGAAGTTTAGATCCTTTACAGCCAAAAAATTTAGTAATCGGTAATTGTTCTTGAATTAAGGGTTTTCTTTTTGTCTATATTTTTTGAGGTCGAATTCATAACTGTTTGAATTGTGTAATCTCCAATTACGGACATTGGTAACCGACCCAATGCAATTTGATTATAATTCAATTCGTGCCGATCATAAGTAGAAAGCTCATATTCTTCAGTCATCGATAAACAGTTTGTTGGACAATATTCGACACAGTTACCACAAAAAATACAGACCCCAAAATCAATACTATAATTAAGTAATTGTTTCTTTTTAATATCTTTTTCAAATTTCCAATCAACAACAGGTAGATCTATGGGACATACACGAACACATACTTCACAAGCAATACATTTATCAAATTCAAAGTGGATTCGACCACGGAAACGCTCTGATGTGATCGATTTTTCATAAGGATATTGAATAGTTACAGGTAAACGATTTGTATGGGATAAAGTAATTATGAAACTTTGACCAATGTACCTTGCAGCTCGTATTGTTTGTTGACCATAATTTATGAACCCGGTTACCATAGGGAACATATTGTGGATCTCCGTGAATAATTTGATGTTTCTTTCTCTTGTTTAGAGTTGGTTATGAATCTAGAATAGACTATGGTTATTCTGTTATTTACAGTGAAATAAGTTGAGAAGAAGTTGTTAATAATAGATTACCTAAGGAAATAGGTAAAAGAAATTTCCATCCAAGATTTAAGAGCTGGTCCATTCTCATCCTAGGTAAAGTCCATCTTGCTGTGATAGGAATAAACAAAAACAAATAAGCTTTAGCTAATGTAATAAAAATACCAATTGTGATCCCAAAGACTCCAGTCATTTTTTTTATTCCGAAGAGTTCGGCAGATATGTACGGAATAGAGAAATACCATCCGCCTAAGTAAAGAACTGTTATAAATAATGAAGAAACTAATAAATTTAGGTAAGAAGCAAGGTAAAATAAAGCATATTTGATACCTGAATATTCTGTTTGATAACCCGCTACTAATTCCTCCTCTGCTTCTGGTAAATCAAAGGGTAATCTCTCACATTCCGCTAGAGAAGAAATTAGAAAAACTACAAATCCTATAGGCTGACGCCACAGATTCCACCCCCAAAAACCATATTTTAACTGTGCCTCAACTATATCAACTGTACTTGAACTGTTAGATAATCATAGTCGATAAAAACATCACTGTTCACATCGCTATTTCAAAACCGTACATGAAACCTACGCTTCATACGGCTCCTCTATGGTCACAAATAAATATAAGAACTTGTTCAGTATTTTTGTCATCTTTATTTAGATAGTAAAGATATTTTGGAGAGTTCAAAATTAGACCAATGAAATTCTGTCTGCTAAAAAAAAGGCGCTTCCGAATTGATCTTATCCATTAGAATTTCCATTTTTATTTGTTCGGTAATAATTTAATCCTTCAATAAAATACTCGTTATATTGATAAATATCCTCTATCAATAAATAGAAAGAATTAGAAAAAATTGAGCATTAAATTAATTCAAATTAAAAATTTATGACATGCAGAAATGAATAAGAATTATATATATGTATATGGAAAAAGAAAATGAATAAAAGAAAATTAATAAAAAATCTTTTATTCTTATTTTTTTTTTCATTCCATTTCTTTCTTTTTTGTTCCTGTTCTTCCTTATCAGAGGAAAGGGGTATTCTGATAAAAAAAAAAAAATAAAGGATTAATTCGTTTTTGATAGTCATTTCTTTAATCAGTGAATAGGAGCATACTCTAGATCGGAATCCTAGGGAAGTACTGCTTGGTCATTTCTACCAATTTAAAGTCCTCATTATGATTCATTTTACTCAAAGTTTTATGCAAAAAGTATTCTTTTTTGATACTTTACATTATCCTGATTACTAATCTTTTGTGTACCTTAGTGTTCCTAACTGTTCACTGATTTTTGATGGATCCCCACCCCAGTATGGTAATACATCTAATATAAGTCTAATATAAGACAAGAAACCCCATACGATTGATCTTTTGTACCCGCTTCAAAATATGATAATTAGTCAAAAAATCTTAATTTTGGGGTAAACAGTTTACACGATTTGTATTTATATTCTTGTACATAGGAAATGAGACTTTACCTTTTTACTGCAAATTTTGAAACAGTTTGATTTTACTCATATAACTATCTAGTTTATCTAGTTTAACTCATCGACCCTAATGATAAGTAAAAAATGCAAATATCCATCCACCTTCTTTACTTTTTACTTTATTTCTAGCGAGGAGTTAAAATATATTTTAACGAATCACACGTAGAGATATTGATAACACACATAGAGTTAATGGTATTTCATAACTAATAGATTGAGCAGCAGCCCGCAGACCACCTAAAAAAGAATATTTATTGTTCGATCCATATCCTGACATAAGAAGTCCAATAGGAGCAATACTTGAAATGGAGACCCATAAAAAAACCCCTATACTAAGATCGGCTAAAACAAAACGCGATCCAAAAGGAATTACTAAATAACTTAGTAGAACTGATATGACCGCTATAGACGGTCCCACACTAAACAAACGAATATCCCCTCTAGATGGGAGAAGGTCCTCTTTAAAAAGTAGTTTGGTTCCATCCGCTAGCGCTTGAAGAATTCCTAACGGACCAGCATATTCAGGACCAATACGTTGTTGTATTGCTGCGGATATTTCTCTTTCTAACCATACAATTACTAATACTCCTATTAAAATTCCCAATATAAGGGTAAAAATAGGAACAAAGATCCAGATAAGTCCATATACTTCTTTTAAAGATTCTGGCCCAGAAAAAGAATTGATAGCTTGTACTTCTGTCGTATCAATTATCATTTCAACGATCAACTTCTCCCATAATGATATCTATGCTACCTAGTATTGTCATGATATCAGCCAATTTCATTCTTTTAACTAGTTGAGGGAGAATTTGCAAATTGATGAAACCGGGTGGACGAATTTTCCATCTCCAGGGAAAAACACTACTATCTCCTATCAAATAAATTCCTAATTCCCCTTTTGGAGCTTCTACTCTCACATAAAGTTCTTGTTTCGACAATTCAAAATTGGGTGAAAGTTTTTTAGTAATAAATCTATATTCAAAATTAGTCCATTTGGGATTTTTTACTCTAGCAAAGCGCCGGACTTCTAAATTCTCATAGGGTCCCCCAGGAATTCCTTCTAGAGCCTGCTGAATAATTTTTATAGATTCCTTCATTTCACCGATTCGTACTAAATAACGAGCTAGTGAATCTCCTTCTTTTTGCCATTGGACTTCCCAATCGAATTTATTGTAACACTCATAATTATCAACTTTACGAAGATCCCATTGGATTCCGGAAGCTCGTAACATCGGTCCAGATAAACCCCAATTTATTGCTTCTTCTCCGCCAATAATGCCAACTCCCTCAACTCGTTCCAAAAAAATAGGATTCCGCGTAATAAGTTCTTGATATTCAACAATTCCTGTTAAAAAATAATCGCAGAAATCCAAACATTTCTCTATCCAGCCATAAGGTAAATCTGCAGCGACTCCCCCAATACGGAAATAATTATGCATCATTCGCATACCCGTGGCAGTTTCGAATAGGTCATATAACAATTCTCTTTCTCTGAAAATATAGAAAAAGGGGGTTTGTGCCCCGATATCCGCCATAAAGGGTCCAAGCCATAACAAATGAGAAGCTATACGACTCAGCTCTAGCATAATTACTCTAATGTAACTGGCTCTTTTAGGCACTTGAACACTTTCCAATCGTTCTGGTGCATTTACTGTTATTGCTTCTGTGAACATAGTGGCTAAATAATCCCACCGTGTTACATAAGGCAAATATTGTATAATTGTTCGATTTTCCGCTATTTTTTCCATCCCTCTGTGTAAATAACCCAATATGGGTTCACAGTCAATAACATCTTCTCCATCTAGAGTAACGATCAGTCGAAGAACGCCGTGCATTGATGGGTGGTGAGGACCCATATTAACTATCATGAGATCTTTTCTTGTACCTGGTACAGTCATATCTTTTCTTCCTTAATTCATTATTCCCTGAATTTATCAAAAAAATAAGATTCATCAAAATGAAAAATCGAATCTAATAACTAATCATATAACTTATACCTAAATAATTAATTACCTAAATTAAATAATTAATAACTAAAAAAAAATGCAAACCAATCTTAAAATTAACGAGTTTTTGATTCTCGAATACCCAATTGACCAATTAATTTCTTATAACGTATTTTATTTTTCTTTGACAAATAATTCAGCAGACGTCGACGTTTTCCCAGAATTTCCCGTAGACCCCTTTGTGATAAAAAATCTTTTTTATGTAATTCCAAATGTGAAGTAAGTCTCCCTATCTTATCGGTGAAACTGAATACTTGAAATTCAACAGAACCGCAGTTTTTTTCTTTTTCTTGTCGAATAGCCGAGATGAATGAATTTTTGACCATAAAATTTTCTATTTTTTCTTTTACGTGGATTTTACCGATCAGGAAAAATAATATAATAATTATTATTATATCAGTTGTTTGAATCTAATACACAAAAATTGTGTATTTCTTCATTTTATTTTTATATAGACTACTTAAAAAAAAATGGAAATTCCTTTATTTAATATTTTATTTAATTTCAAATTTAATTTAAATAATTTTTTAGTTAATTTTAATTAATTTCAAATTTGATATGATATAATTTATTAATGTATATATATACAATTTATACAATTTCCAAATCAATATCAATTATCCAAATCAAATTTGAAATTTGATTTGGATAGAATAGAAAGGGGGATGACACATTCACGAAGGAGAATATTTTTTTACGCAAAAAGAAAATTCTGTCAATTTCTTACTAAATCCAATTGATACATAATTAAACAGGTATTGTGTAATAGAATGGAATAACTAGAATGGAATATAGCATATGTATATATATTTTGACTTTTTCTCTATCAAATATGTTATGATGCCATACATATATAGGAAATAATACTTTTAACTAGTTCTGAATCGTGGATACATATGTATTCTTGACATACTGAAATGACTGCCATTATTGGTATCAAACCAATAACGATTCATACAAGCTAAATCTTCTAATCGATAATTAGGCCAAAGAAACAATTTAACTTTCATGAATTTATTTGTATCTATATTAAACTGTTTTTCCGTGTTCAAAAATTGTCTGCAGTTTTTGATGTTGTTTTGATTGCAAAATATTGGATTTCTATTCAAAATATTCCAATTCCGGGAATTGAAACAGATTAGAATTCTCAATTCTTTACGACGTCTGGGAGATAGAATATTTTCAGGAACAAGGAACCCATAATAATTTGTGTTTTTATTCACAAGCATATTGCAGTGTCCTGTACCCGTAGGGGATCCATCAAAAATTACTTTTTTATTAACATATTCATTTTTTATTATGTATTTTCCATTAGTTTTGTGGTTATTTTTATCAACAAATGAAATACCTATGGTTTGATATATAATATATTTTCCATTCCTTTTCATAGATACACGAATTGGTTCGATAAAAAAGAATCCTTTTTTTATCAATTCTGTAAGAGTGAACTCTTTCTGAATCAACATTGCATCTAGATGCATCTCTTCTCTTTGAATTGAGGATATAGTAATTTCCCTTGGATCTATCAGTCTAAGTAGAAAACAATATACTTTGATATTATTGATCATTTTTTGATTCAAGGGATCATACCATCTAAATTGAAAAAGAAAATATTTTTTCAGGAAGAAATCCAGTTCTGCTTCTTTTTTGCTCTTAGATTGTTTTTTCTTTCTACCCTTTTTAATGTCTGTTTCCATGTAATCTTTTTCTTTGTTTTGTTTTCGTAGACCTGATACAAGATCAAGAGGATCTTGTTGTTCATTTTTTTTTTTGTTCGAATTTGCTAATTCAAGATATTTTTTTTTATTAGTTAATATAGGAAGATTTTTTTTTCTGTCAATCTTTTCATTTTGACTAATATTTTCATAGAAATCAAAAATAAGTAATTTGATTGGCATAATCCACGGTTTCATTTTATACGTATCAAAAAGTAGCCCAAATTCTGGAAAAAACCAAGGATCTAGGTTTGATTTTGACATGGTACGATATAGCTTTTCTTGATTTATTCCCATCCAATCAAAAATATATATATTTTTTTCCATTTTTTGAGAATTTTGAGTTTCTGCTTTAGCATTTTTATGAATCTTGTTATCGATATGTGTATTGGTCCAGGTATGAATATTCGTATTGATATTATTTCTAAGACAAAAATGGAGAATTTTACAATCAAAAAATTTTCTATCTAGATTTTTGTTCGTATCAGTAAGAGCTCTTTTTTCTATATAATTACTAATAGCTATACTTATGAACTCATAAAATGATTCGGGTTCCATTGTATTGAAATTATATGGAATTTTTTTGTCCTCTACTTGTAATGTTGATCCATAAATATAGGAATCCTTGCTATCCCCTATATATTTATATGATAAAAGATCGTATCCATAATGTTTTTTCAATTTTTCTTTTTGACTTCTTAATGAATCTATTTCATAGTCATTTTTCTTCACGTAATGAATTAATTGTTCTTTCTGCTTTTTATATAAATCTAATTTTATTGAGAAGTCTTTCTTTTGAATCATACGACATTGATTGACTGTATTTTGCCATTTTTTTGGTACTAAATGAGACCACTTGTTATGAGATAAATTGTATTGATAATGACCCCTTAACCAACTTTTCCATTTATTTATTCTAGACTTATAAATTTTCTTTTGCTTTGGCTTGAAATCAAATATTCCTCGTGTTATACAATAATTTTTTATTATATCCTTAAGAAAAAGATGAGTGTTGTAATATTCAAGTACAGATCTCAAATGATACTTGTTAAGTAATTGATTTTGTGATAATTTGTAAAATACATATGCTTGAGACAAAGAAGATAAGTCAGAATAAATATTCGAATTTTTATTACTAATATTCGTATTAGAAATATTCGTATTAGAAAACGGTTTTTTTATAGTTGAAATAAAATTCATTGTATTTTGATTTGTTTTCTCAACCCCTTCTTGGCTTGTTTCCTCGTTAAAAATATATTTTTTGATAATTTTTTTTGTTGATTCAAAGAAAAGTTGTGCATTGGTCCTTGAAATCTTAATAATACATAATAATATATTCATGTAAATTTTTTCAATGAAGGATTTCATAAAAAAATGCGACTTACGTATTAATCGGATATTTTTTCTTTTGAATATTTGACAAATATCCCTCCCCGACTCTGATCTTTTATCATCAGAAGTTAGAATTCTGTTTTTCTTGTCTTTTGTGACTCTTTCTATTTGAGCCCTAATTGTGGTTGTTTTATTAGCAAGATCCGTTATTTTTGTTTCTATGAATGAATAATTTTTATTTACACAATTCATGGATCGAATTTGAATGGTGTATTCGCCGATAATTTTATTATTTTTAGTGAAATCTTTTCTGTTTTCATTCAGTTCATCTATTTTTACCTTCCTCAATTTCAATAAAAAAATGGGGTTTACTTTTTCAAGTTCTTTCATTATTAGGTTTATAATTAGAACTTTTTTGATGACCCATTTTGTCTTTTCTTTTGAAACTTTTAGAAACCCTTTTATTTTTTCTTTGAAACCTCTTATAACTTGAAAAAATTGCTTTTTTACTTTTATTATTTTTTTTTCAACTTCTTTAAAAATGGGTTCAAAAAAAGAAGGTTGTTTTCGGGGAGACCCAAAAGGTAGTTCTGCTTCCTTTCCCCACACTGTTAAAAAACAAAAATTGTCTTTTTTCTCCCTTTTTCTTATTTTCTTATCTCTATGATGAGATCCTATTTTAGATCTTCGCCAAGGTCTCAGACAGAAAGGAAAAAGAATCTTTATCTGAATACCGTCGGTTAACCAATTTTTTGGAAATTCCGTTTCTGATAATTGAACACCATTATAGGTACATTTAACATGCATTTCTTTATTCCATTCTTTCAAATCCTCGTACCACTCTGGAAATTGCAATAATACCATACGACCAATATTTTTGGCTATTATCAATAAAGGTAATATAACATATTTTCTAAGAAAAGATTGGGTTACTAACATTAAACCTCTTATTGCTTGAGTAAATATAAAGGTATCCCAAACTTCTGATATTGCTATTCGTTCATTTTCCTCTTTTTTCTCTTCGTTTGTTTTTTCCTTTTCTTTTGTCTCTTCTTCCTCAAAATAAGAAATCGGAAATTCTGAGTTTCTCCCTACCCAATTCCTAAAAATGAGATTAAATATTTCAGAGATATCAAAAAAAAAAAAAAAAAATGTTTTGTCTATTCGATCCAAAAAAAGCGGGGAGTGTACATTTGCTTGAAACATTTCCCAAGTAACTGTTTTACGTCTTTGAGCACGCATAGATCCTTTAATTATACCCCGGCGAAAATCTGATTGATGTGAGTAACGTATCAAAGACACCTCTTCTTCTTCATCTTCATCATTAATACTAATATCATTAGTAATACTAATATCACTAGTATTATTACTAACACTGGAATTAGTACTCTGATCCTTATCAGTATAAATCACTACATGTTTGCCTTTTCTTGAACGAATCTCAGGATCTTCGTTTGATTCTTCTTCATTTTCTTCTTCCTCTTCTTCTAAATCCTCTGTCAATTTGTATGACCAGCGAGAAATCTTTTTACTGATTTCTTCCATTCCAATAGATTTTTTTCTAATTGTTGTTAGATCATTTGGATCAGTTGTAATTACATATAATACAAATTCAAAGGATTTTTTTTTATTTTCTGAATCAATTTTTCGTGCACCTTCAAAAGCCAATTCGTTGATTGAGGTTAATGCAATTGAGTTTGAATTCCATAATAATTCCCCACCAAAGCTGAACTTGGTCTTTTGATGTTTAAATTTGAATTCTCGAAGATCATTATAAAACAGACTGTAAATCCTATTTATCCAAACCATTTCTACGGAATCCCCTACTGATACTGAAGTTATTAAATTATTCATGATTGTACGTGAATCGAATTTTGTGATTGTTCCTCGAGAGAATCCATTCAAAAAAGGATCATACGTTTGGGGCAAGTATTCTTGTTCATTTTCATCGTCGCAGAATCTGGTTTTTTTTTCTAGTATATCTGAAGCAAGAAATCCTTTCTCTTTTTCTATAATTTTTATTCGACTTATCAATTCATTGTTCAAGTTGTATTTTTTTTGTTCATTGGTATAAATCCAATAATTATACAGGTCCTC